CCACTGAGTTAAAAGGGCCTTTTTTATTTAATTCCGGAATTATTCACTATGTGGATAAAATATCTATATGTACATATATTATAAACATAAGTATATATGCATTAAGTACGTGCAGTAGATACATAGTGTCTAGTGGCTCATTGTTGAATAATAAAATGGATTTACCTAGGAAGTCTAGGAGAAAATGCAATGAATTGTTTCAAGACCGACTCGAATAGAAATAAATTCAATTGAAATAATTCAAAAAAAAAAAAAAAAATACTACTACTAGATTTCTAATGTCGATTCTAATGAATAATTCGTCAATGACGAATAAAAAACAATTCTATGCAATTCTGAAAGGGGGAAAGATCCCTCGGCTAGAATCATTTGATTATATTGACAATTTCAAAAAACGGATCATACTATGATCATAGTATGATGGCCGTTGGTCAAGCGGGCCCCCATCGTCTAGTGGTTTAGGACATCTCTCTTTCAAGGAGGCAGCGGGGATTCGAATTCCCCTGGGGGTAGGGTACTACGAAAGGAAATTGATCATGGATTACCAATAAGTCGAAAATTGATTCTTCCTGGGTCGATGCCCGAGCGGTTAATGGGGACGGACTGTAAATTCGTTGGCAATATGTCTACGCTGGTTCAAATCCAGCTCGGCCCAATAATTCGCCAATCCGCCATGAGATGATATAACTCCCTTTGTACTTCAGAAATACCCGATCCGGAGATAAAAAAGAATCAAATTTTCTGCTAGATCCCGTATTTCCCTGGGATTGTAGTTCAATTGGTCAGAGCACCGCCCTGTCAAGGCGGAAGCTGCGGGTTCGAGCCCCGTCAGTCCCGACGGATCCAATAAATATATCAAAAAATCTCTCCCTTTTTCTGAAGGGGACCGGGGGAAGAATTCCATTGTCAAAGCAAAGGGGAAATCCTTATTTCTTTTTTCTTTCCTTTTGGTAGGAGAAAGACATATGCGGTTGGATTAGTACAATTATTGGTAGCATTATAGTCAGTATTCCAAGAAATGCTGGCTTTTTCGATTGCCCCCGATGCATGTAATGGAATCGAGTACTATACTTTTTTGAGGCGCGCATACACAAAAGGAATTCCTTTCTTGTCCAATACAAAATTGAATATAAGAAAATACTTTCCAGAAAAAACAAAAAAAAAAACAATTTATTTTTCTGGCTACGGATTTATGGAACCTGACTTACTAGTTTGAAGTTGCAAAATAGATTTCATGCAAATTGCACACTGAGCTTTTGGTATAGGTGTCCCGGGGCTAATAATCTACGAAGAAAGGAGGGGGAAGGACAGATCAACCAAAGATCCTACTCCTCTTAGAAAGGCGAATGAATCATTTTTCCTATTTTTCATTTTGTTTTAAGGCCCCATCGACGAAAGAACAAATCGGAAAATAGTAAATTTTATGAATATTCATTTTATACGGTCTCATCTTTATCACACTTCTTTGTCTTCCAAGTCAAAAATAGTTTCGTTCTAAACTCCTTTCTTTTTCCATTTAGCTTTTATTGTTTGTTTGGGTTTGTAACTATGTGACCACTGGAAGTGGAAGAGCTATTTGATGAGACTTCATCAGATGATTGTACAAGAAGGAACTAGATAGATTAGAGAGAAAAAAAGAACAGATAATAAAAAATGATAAATAAATAAAGGAATTTTGGGTTAGGTCAGCAATCCAAGTTTGGGGCGGTATGGATAAAAGAACTTCCTATGTTATACTATTCAATTCTCGACGACGAATTTATTTGATAGTTCAGATATTGTTATTCATGATATTGATCTGATTCAAGATCATCGAGAGGTAATATTCATTCATTGAATTTACAGGCCAAAGATTTATCATCTCTATGGGATTAAATCCCGAGTTATTGCGAAGTAAAAAACCGATGAGATTATGGAAGTAAATATTCTTGCATTTATTGCTACTGCACTATTTATTCTAGTTCCTACCGCTTTTCTACTTATCATTTATGTAAAAACAGTCAGTCAAAACGATTAATTATTAACTAATTTGAATGAAACTTGACTTCTGAGTTCTTAGCCAAAATTGACGAAATAAAATGAAAAAGATTCCAATTTCATGTCTTAAATGAAATGAGTGGACTAGAATCGGCAGTATTCTAATAGATAGATAGTATGGTAGAAAGAAATAGATGAATCTTTCTACCATACTATTTATTAGTTAGATTCTTGTTATAAAGCTGCCCCCTGGAATAAAATAAAGATAGAGGCTGCATTTGATATGGATCTATATATCAATCTACAATATTATCTTGATATATGCGAATATCAATTCCATATATGGGATTGACATAGCATCCAATTCCATTTATTTGCTATATCTATTTGTTCTGATCAATCTGAATTACTCCTATGTCTTATAGTTTGAATTACTATATTTTTGATTTCCAATATGAATCTCGGTATCTATTGAGAGAATCAAATCAATGAAGCAAAAGCGATAGATATAGGCATATTCAAA